ATGAGATAAGGGATGGAGGCCGAAAAATGATTCATAAGTGGTTGTTAATGGAGTTGAAGTTACCAAATTATGAGGAGTCGGTATAAATTTATGCCTAATTGCTCCACAGAGAGTTCCTCGAACCGCATGTTCTAAACGAACTAGAGCCAAGCCGAATTGATCTTGTAAGAGATCCGCTACAGAACGAATACGTTTATTTTTCAAGTGAGTCATATCGTCAAGTATACCCATTCCAAATTTCATTCCGATCAAATGATCCGCAGCTGCCAATACATCTCGGGGTAACAAAAATGTATTGTTCTGAGGTATATCAAGATTCAGTCTCTGATTCATATTTCGTCGACCAATCTTTCCTAACTCACATCTTTGTTGAAAAAATTTCTTTTGTAATTCCTTACATAAGGACTCGGACTCAGAAAATAACGGATCACCACCTACACAAGCAAATTGTTGATAAAATTCTAAAATGGCATTTTCTTTTGACCCGATCGTTTTTTTCTCCTTATCAGTCGGGAAAGACAAGAAAATTTCAGGGTAGCAAACATTATCTAGAATTTCTCTTAGATTCGAACCCATAGCTGATGATGGAACTAGAATGGATATTTTTTGTTTCCTACTCACACGAGCCCATATCCTTGCTTTTCTATCAATTTCTAATTCTGATCTTCCTCCCCAATCCGATATTATGGTGCCGGTATAGATAGAAATTCCCTTAGGGTCCAACTCTGAACGGTAATAAATACCGGGGCTTTGCAATATTTGATTGATCACAATTCTGTATATTCCATTGACTATAAAGGTGCCCAGGGAATTCATTAGAGGAATGTTTCCAATCAATATGGTTTGCTCTTGCATATTCCTACCGGTTTTCCAAATTAATCCCGCAGGTACATATAATTCAGAAGAATATGTGAGTGATTCATACACAGCGTCTCTTTCTTTTATCAAAGGTTCTACCAATTGATATGTTTCCACAAAGAATTGAAATTCAGTTTCTTGATCGGGATCTTCTATTTTTGGGAACTTATAAAGTTCTTCCATCAAGCCCTGATCAATGAACCTACAAAATCCCTCAAATTGTATCTGACTAAACCCAGGTATTGTAAACATTCCCTCATTTCCATCTTGTAGCATCTTAAGTTTCCTCTTTTTCCAAAAAATCCCATTCATTAGTGGCTCATTCTTCCTCGAACCCTCCGGGTCGAGCTAGCAATGATGGAATGTATATTCTGTTTACTAAATCGCATGAAATTTGAGCCAACTCCATATCATATATGGAATGTAGAAAATAGTAATGAAGAAACTACATGTGGGGAGAGGTCGAAAGAGAATTTTATACTCAAATTCGAATTTTCAACAGATACAAATTTAGAAAACATTCCTAGAAACATAATTCCGTCGATGAGCCTTGTAGAGGTGGAGTCTTGTTATAGTAGAGGTGGAGTCTTGTTATAGAATATCAAAAGTCATCCAATTTCGGATATTACGACCTGAATTACGACCCTTTTTGGTACCAGAAAAAGAACTGATTCAGGATTGGATCGGTTCTCTAGGAATGAGAGAAAGACAGAATAATCAGGAACAGTATAGAATAGAGTTTTTTAGCACTTCACTTTTTCTCCACTTTTTCACCGATTCCACTCTTCAAATGTTCAAAAAAGGATTCGCAGAGAAGAAAGAAATTTTTACCCATTTGTTATTTACCCATTTGTTAGTAGAATTCATGGATTCTGGTTGAAGTAGGTAAGGGGGGGGGTTGTACCTAGAAAGCACACGCAGCTATAGCTACTTAACTATCCACTACTATTCCAGTTATACTTTGGGCAACACAGGCCAAACCGTGCTCGTGCTATATCAAAATTTCTATTATTCCATGAATAAGAAGAATTCCCCTAATTCCCTATATATATTATATATAGGCATATATAGCTAAGCTAAGATACCTGATTAGGGATATTTGTGTCACAATTTCTGTTCTGGGGTTTACATAGATACGGAATTCTTGTTATAATGGAAAGTGAATTGAAAGGGATTGATTCTTGATAAAGAATGGATACTGATTAGTTGTGTATCAACTTAATTAGATTAAACGCAATTTGAAATCCAAAAACCTTTCATGAATTCAACTCAATAGTTAATGGTTCCAAGCTTACCCTACCTTTTTTCTGTAATGTAAAATCCACATTTTCTCTTTCAATAACAAAAAAAGGGGGGGTTAGTTCTTGATGTTTTGAGATACAATCGAAGGGAGCCAACTGGAGCCAAAGAAAGGCGGAAGGATTCCTTAGTGTCATTTTTAGTAAAGAGATAAGGAAAGTGGGATTCAATATGCAAATCCCATAAACATAAAAAAAGGAGATTAAGGAATAGCCCCCAAAGAGGGAGAAATCTTCCTAGCTATTTTCTATCATTTTGGCGACATGGCCGAGTGGTAAGGCGGGGGACTGCAAATCCTTTTTCCCCAGTTCAAATCTGGGTGTCGCCTAATCAATAACAAACAAACAAAAAAAAAAAAAAAAAACCGAAATCCCTTATTCTTTCTGCTGATAAAACTCGACGCATTTTTGCCCCAGCGGAAGCGGACTAAGATAAAAAGACTAAGACGGCTGGTACTTGTTTTCTTCTTAAAATCGGGAGACTCTATTCTATCTCAACCCTTGCGTCTAGGCTCCAAGGAAGGATTATTCTAGTATAGGAAGGTCTAGCTATCAAGACTTCCGGATTCCCTTCCACTATGTCTACTGACTGAATTTTGGGTTAGATTGGATAGTCGGGTGGGGAATCCTATTATTAGTTATGAGTTATGGAAAGGGTGTAAGATACCTTGGATACAGACTTACGAGAGTCTCTGAATGCTCAGACATCCAATCTTGGATTGGATAGAGAATTGCTTTTGATAGACTCAGAAAAAAACTTCTTTCTTTTCGGTAACCCCCAATCAAGAATGTAATAGAATAGACCCGACTGTCTCTGTGAGACAGTCGGGAGATCTAAAGTAGTAGATCAAAGGGATAGGTAGAGATATGTAATAAGTAGTGCTCCATCTTGATTTCCATGTTTCCGTGGGCAATCAAAGAAATAGTAGATCTTACTATTCCTACATAGTCCGTTACTCCTTACTAACATTCACTTGAGAATACTTGAGAATACTAAGGGAGTAACTTCGTCTCTTACTTGTGTTTAACGCTTACTGATTCTACCAGAAATCTTATAGCCGCTTCTTGTGGGTAGAGTTTTTGAATTGATTTCTTAATAGCGGTTGGCGCAGAGTCCCTTTTTGACTCTGCGCCATGGATTCCACTATTATTATAGTAGTGATCAATAATGGAAGAATTCCTTGATAGTCATAGAGATGGGGGACATCATTCACATGGATATAGTAAGTCTTGCTTGGGCTGCTTTAATGGTAGTCTTTACATTTTCTCTTTCACTTGTAGTCTGGGGAAGAAGTGGACTCTAGAGGTACGACTCATTGAGTTGAATAATGAAACTTTATAAATTATTTCATATATGGTTCTTCAAAACGTTTCTAAAGAAAAACACCTCCATTTCCAAATTCTACTGGAATCGAGTAATGGAATCTATGAATAATAAAATAACCTTTCAATCAAAAAAACGAATTCCCATGTTCTTATTCTAGATCTTTAGAAAGTACAACTTTCTAGACTAATCGATAGTGTGGTAGAAAGGTTCATAGAGCTCTTTCTACCATACTATCGGATCTTTTATACTGCTGATTCTAGCCCGCTTATTTCATTTAATACGTGGAATTTGAATCCCTTTCATTTCTTCAATCATGGATAAGAACTAAGAAGTCAAGCTTCATTCAAATTAATCATTTTGACTGACTGTTTTTACATATATGATAAGTAAAAAGGCAGTAGGAACTAGAATGAACAGTGCAGTAGCAATAAATGCGAAAATATTTACTTCCATAATCTCATCGTTTTTTTTTACTTCAGAATAACTCGGGATCTAATCCCATAGAGATGAGAAATCGTCTCCTGTAAATTCAATGAGATGAATTGCATCCTCATCATATTTAATATTCAAATTGAATTGGATCCATATCATGAATACCAATATATGATCTCTCAAATGGATTCATCGTCGAGAATTTCATAGTATAATATAACATAAATCCTTTATCCATAACAATCCATAACAAATCCAATTTTGGATTCCTGATCCAATCAAGAATCTCGTTGATTTTTTTTTTTCACTCTTTTCTATGGTCTTCCTTATACAATCATCGGATAAGGTATCCTCTGACCCGTCTTCCATTAGTCACAAACAGTAGAACTGAAATGGAAAAAAAGAAGGAGTTAAGTTCGAAACTAAGAGTTTTAGGATCTTGTTTTCTTGACAGACAAAGAGATAAAGAGGGATCCCAGGCTAAAATCTCGAAAATTTCGAGAAATTCACTATTTTTTTTTTTGAGTTTGCTCTTTATTCAATAAGACCCCTTTTCAAATAGGAAGAAAAATGGTGCATTCGCTCACATCGATCACAAATTAGCAACAATTCAGTGTGCAATTTGAATGAGCTAGATTCTTTCCAATTACGGCCCTAACTTACATAAAATCGGAGCTCGAAAAGGGGGGTAGTTTTCATATTCTATCGAGGTAACTCGGGTAAGGTTAAGTTCGTTTTGTATCGTACAATAAACCAATAAACGAATCGAATTTTGGTTTTGTTATGGGATCTTGGAAAACAGATGGGTATTCCATTTCACAGAGCAGGAATGAAAAAAGACAGACCAGTATGGTCTCTCTTGGAATCCTGAATATGGTACTACCAACAATCGTACCAATCTACATTACATAGGTCTCTCATTGGTAGTTATTTACATTACAGAAAATAGAAAAATGAATTGATGGATTCCGCCGATTCTAGGTCGGGACTGACGGGACTCGAACCCGCAGCTTCCGCCTTGACAGGGCGGCGCTCTGACCGATTGAACTACAATCCCAGGGAAATAAGGTTTACAACATACCTAT